GCCTATTTATATAACAGATCGTATGGTAGGTCATAAATTAGGAGAATTTGTACCTACTTTTAATTTCCGAGGACATGCACAAAATGATAACAGATCTCGCCGTTAATCTTATTTTTAAAAACATATAGATAGGTACTTTATGATTCATTAGTAGGAGAAAAACCTTTATGTTTATGCTAAGAAAGAAAAAGCAAAAAACGGAAGTATACGCTTTAGGCCGGCATATATCTATATCTGCTGACAAAGCAAGAAGAGTAATTGATCAAATTCGCGGCCGTTCTTATGAAGAAACACTTATGATACTCGAGCTCATGCCCTATAGAGCATGTTATCCCATTTTTAAATTGGTTTATTCTGCTGCAGCAAACGCAGCTTGCAATATGGGTTCCGACGAGGCTAATTTAGTAATTAGTAAAGCTGAGGTTAATGAGGGCACTACCACGAAGAAATTAAAACACCGAGCTCGCGGGCGTAGTTATGCGATAAAAAGAACTACCTGTCATATAACCATTGTAGTGAAAGATATATCTTTAGATGAATATAAATATGAAGAAATGTATTCTTTTAAAAACCCTAGATGGAAAAAGACAACTATGGTATATCCTGATGTGTATAGTGGTGAGGTAGTATGGGACAAAAAATAAATCCACTTGGTTTTAGACTTGGTACAACTCAGAGTCATCATTCCCTTTGGTTTGCACAACCCAAAAATTATTCTGAGGGTATACAAGAAGATCAAAAAATAAGAAATTTTATCAAAAATTATGTACAAAAGAATATGAAACTATCCTCCGGTGCCGACGGGATTGCACGCATAGAGATTCAAAAAAGAATTGACTTGATCCAAGTCGTAATCTTTATGGGATTCCCAAAGTTATTAATCGAAAGTAGACCGCGAGGAATCGAGGAATTACAGATGAATCTAGAAAAAGAATTTCATTATGTGAACCGAAAACTTAACATTGCTATCACAAGAATTACAAAGCCTTATCGAAACCCTAATATTCTTGCAGAATTTATAGCCGGACAATTAAAAAATAGAGTTTCATTTCGAAAAGCAATGAAAAAGGCTATTGAATTAACTGAACAAGCAGATACAAAAGGAATTCAAGTACAAATTTCGGGGCGTATCGACGGAAAAGAAATTGCACGTGTCGAATGGATCAGAGAGGGTAGGGTTCCCCTACAAACCATTCGAGCTCAAATTGATTATTGTTCCTATACAGTTCGGACTATCTATGGGGTATTAGGCATTAAAATTTGGATTTTTATAGACAAGGAAGGGGAATAAAAAAACTTTAATTGTTTTTCCCTTCTATCTATTGATAGAACAAAATCGGGGGAAACTCGTTCATTCGTTTTCTAACCAATCAAACTAATTCTTAATTCTATAGGGTAAAATAAAAATTTGATTGACCTTTTGATATAATTGCTATGCTTAGTGTGTGACTCGTTGGTTTTTGTTAAGGTTAGGATTAAAAAAGACCAGCCCGGCAGTCTGTCTGAAAACCAACTCATCACTTCGTATTATCTGAATCTAAAAGAACCAGTCAAGATATACTAAATCGGTCATATCTTTGTAACAACTGAAATTTTTTTGAATAAACTTTCATTATAAGTTTAAAGCAAAATACAGAATAGAATAGGGTGCGGGTGGAAGGATGAGAGAAAGAGATAAAAAAATACCTATGATATAGAATTCCAATATGTAAGGTCTGCGAGTCATCTCATAAAAGACAGTGTAATAAAGCATCAATACTAATACTAATGGATTTATCCATAATGAATTATTAAATGAATCTACGTAATAGAAAAAAATCAAGAGCTTCGAGCCAATAAAGACTAAGAAGGTTGACTCAAGAATAAATTCGATTGTGAGCTCCATTGTAGAATTCTGACCTAACCATTAAGTACGAAGCGGTGGGAACGATGAAACCTGTGAATACAAAAGATTTTATTGAACAACTGAATCTTACTGATTCACTAGTTGGGATGGCGAAATAAACCGGAAATAAATTCATCTATTATAAGAAGTCGCGAACAAGTGCTACGATTGAAATGAAGATTGCAAGAGTAAATATTCGCCCGCGAAAACTTTCTCTTTTTTTTGATTAGTAAACTTGGATATAAGGACAAAAGAAAATAAAGATTTATTAGAACGTTTTTATAAAATTTTTTATAAAAATAAAAACGTTCTAATATCTATTCAAATGAATTGAAATTTAATTTTGAATACTTTTTATTTTATTCGCGAGGAGCCGGATGAGAAGAAACTCTCACGTCCAGTTCTGTAGTAGAGATGGAATTCCGAACCAACCATCAACTATAACCCCAAAAGAACTAGATTCCGTAAACAACATAGAGGAAGAATGAAGGGAATATCTTATCGAGGTAATCATATTTGTTTCGGTAAATATGCGCTTCAAGCACTTGAACCCGCTTGGATCACATCTAGACAAATCGAAGCAGGTCGACGAGCAATGACACGAAATGCACGCCGCGGCGGAAAAATATGGGTCCGTATATTTCCCGATAAACCAGTTACAGTAAGACCGGCTGAAACACGGATGGGTTCGGGGAAAGGATCCCCTGAATATTGGGTAGCTGTTGTTAAGCCGGGACGAATACTATATGAAATAGGTGGAGTAACCGAAAATATAGCCAGGCGGGCTATTTTAATAGCAGCATCTAAAATGCCTATACGAACTCAATTTTTTATTTCAGGATAAAAATGTCGAACCGGCAGGACTGGGTCTTGGGATGAAACAAAACCGCAGGTTTCTTTTTTAGCCAAAAAATATTTCTTTTATTTTCTTCATCCTTTGTATTGAAAGAATATACTAAAAATATGATTCAACCTCAGACCCATTTAAATGTAGCGGATAACAGCGGGGCTCGAGAATTGATGTGTATTCGCATTCTAGGGGCTAGTAATCGCCGATATGCTCATATTGGTGACGTTATTGTTGCTGTGATCAAAGAAGCAGTACCAAACATGCCCCTAGAAAAATCTGAAGTAGTCAGGGCTGTCATTGTTCGTACCTGTAAAGAACTTAAACGTGACAGCGGCATGATAATACGATATGATGACAATGCTGCAGTTGTGATTGATCAAGAAGGAAATCCAAAAGGAACTCGCATTTTTGGTGCAATCCCGCGGGAATTGAGACAATTAAATTTTACTAAAATAGTTTCATTAGCTCCCGAGGTATTATAAGCTACTGAGGTATTATAAAATGAGATCGTAATGTCCTTGAGGTATTTTAAATAAATCGATTAAGAATTAGATTAATTAGTAGATTGTGTCTCACGCATATATCTTGAAAAATTCATATTCATAAACTAATAAAAACAAGAAAAACATGTTGATTATATCCAATTTTGAGGCACCAATAAATTTAGTTTATCATGGGTAGAGACACTATTGCTGAGATAATAACCTCTATACGAAATGCTGGGATGGATAGAAAACGAGTTGTTCGTATACCATCGACTAATATTACCGAAAATATTGTTAAAATACTTTTCCGAGAAGGTTTTATCGAAAACGTCAGAAAACACCGAGAAAAAAACAAATATTTTTTGGTTTTAACCCTGCGACATCGAAGGAATAGTAAAAAACCCTATAGAAATTTTTTAAATTTAAAACGGATCAGTCGACCCGGTCTACGAATCTATTCTAACTCTCAACGAATTCCTAGAATTTTAGGCGGGATGGGGATTGTAATTCTTTCTACCTCGAGAGGTCTAATGACAGACCGCGAGGCTCGACTAGAAGGAATCGGCGGAGAAATTTTGTGTTATATATGGTAATCCTTTTAATATTGAAATGTGATCCAAAATCCCTTCCTGTTTGTAAAAAAAAAGCAAGGGTCTGAGTTATCTAATGCCACTTCTCCTCCATTAGTTGAGGCTTCAAGGAGGCTTGGCCTGAAATGAAAGAACAAAAATGGATCCATGAAGGTTTAATTACTGAATCGCTTCCCAACGGCATGTTCCGGGTTCGGTTAGATAATCAAGATCTGATTCTAGGTTATGTTTCAGGAAAGATCCGACGTAATTTTATACGGATACTGCCGGGAGATAAAGTAAAAATTTAAGTAAGTCGTTATGATTCAACCAGAGGACGTATAATTTATCGACTACGAACCAAGGATTCGAAAGATTAGGTGGTTTTTATTCAATACGAGTCAAGATAAAAAATTTCAAGAAACTTATTTTCTACCAATGAAATAGATTCAGAATTAAGATAAGGAATAACAAATATGAAAATAAGAGCTTCAGTTCGTAAAATTTGTGAAAAATGTCGACTAATCCGCAGGCGGGGACGCATTATAGTAATTTGTTCCAACCCGAGACATAAACAAAGACAAGGATAATCAGACTCACTATCACTATAGTATCACTATACTATAAGACTATAAGGGCTCGATGTACAAATAAAGAATCTTTTTTGGCATGAAATGGATATATCCATAGATTTCTGACTCATATTTATGAGATGATACAATATGGCAAAAGCTATACCGAGAGCTGGTTCACGTAGGAATGTACGGGTTGGTTCACGTAAGAGTGCACGTAGAATACCAAAAGGAGTTATTCATGTTCAAGCAAGTTTCAATAATACCATTGTCACGGTTACAGATGTTCGGGGCCGGGTGGTTTCCTGGTCCTCGGCCGGTACTTGTGGATTCAAGGGTACGAGAAGAGGGACACCCTTTGCTGCTCAAACTGCAGCAACAAATGCTATTCGTACAGTTGTCGATCAAGGTATGCAACGAGCAGAAATCATGATAAAGGGTCCCGGTCTAGGAAGAGACGCAGCATTACGAGCTATTCGTAGGAGTGGGATACTATTAACTTTTGTACGGGATGTAACCCCTATGCCACATAATGGCTGCAGACCTCCGAAAAAAAGACGTGTGTAGAAATGAACAATGAAGAAATTTCAAAAGAAACAAGAGAAATAAATAATTCAATCAAATAAAATAATATTACTA